TCCCGCAAAAGAAAAAAGAGTATAAAAAACAAAGAAAGGACTTATATAATTTTTTGAATCATACATCATTCTATCGATCAACAATAATTTGGCACTTTTACCAACTTGATTTTAAGGAATCTCTAGATCTAAAAATTCATTTCGTACAACTGAACCTTTTCAAACTGTTTCTTTTTCAGAACCAAAAAGATTTGTGCCAAAATCACAGATGCCAAGAAGAACAGAAGGCCTTGGACTCGTAATGGATCTTGAAGCACTATTTCTGCGTCTCCCTGACCAAACCCTCCTACATTTGGATTACTTGTTAATGGTTGATCAAGCTTGATGGATTCACCTTCTGAAACAAGAAGTTCTGGGCCTGGAGGTATAGTATCAACCACTTGACGTCCATCTGATGCATCAACTATGGTTATTTCATAACCCCCCTTTTCTTTACGTGCTATTCTGCTTACTATACCGGCTGATGTAGCATTATAAACTGTATTGTTACTCTTGCTACCATCAGGATAAATCTGACCCCTTCCTCTGTTACCACCTACATATATGGGATATTTTAAGAAGTGAACGTCTTTTTTCGTAGCAGGGTCGGGGGAAAGAATAGGAAAGACGATTTCACTATATTTCTGACCGGGAACAGGACCTATTACAAGAATATTTCTTTTATTAGGACGATAACACTGAAAAGAAAGATTGCCCATCTTTTCTTTCATTTCGGGAGAAATACGATTGGGGGGGGCTAATTCGAATCCCTCGGGTAAAATAAGAACAGCTCCTACATTAAAAGCTCCCTTTTTACCATTAGCAAGAACTTGTTTCAGTTGTATATCATAAGGAATTCGAACAACTGCTTCAAATACAGTATCAGGAAGTACAGCTTGCGGAACTTCAATATCCACGGGCTTATTAGCTAAATGGCAATTGGCACATACAATTCGCCCAGTTGCTTCTCGTGGATTTTCATAACCCTGCTGCGCATAAATGGGATATGCATTTGAAATAGATGCTCGAGTTATTACATATATCATGATCGATACATAAATGGATCGAGTCATCTGTTCTTTTACCCAAGAAAAAGTCTTTCTATTTTGCATGGTCCAATCATTGATCCCGGAATTTCTACAATAAATTCGATAGGTAACTAGTTGAATTCCCTATCCACAAGTTTGCCATTGTATTCAATGTACTAAAAGAATTGTACTGGTGGAATATCGTATGAATACCTTTAATTGAAAAGGTAGAAGTATAAAGAATAATTAAGATTGAAAATGATTTCTTTATACACGAAGAAAAATTCTGATTTGATTGATATCAAGAGATCTAATGAATTCTTCATTCATTCATTGAATGATAAATTACTACAAGCGAAGGAGATACACGATTTAAAAAATGGAAGATCCAATATTTCACAATTGTATCTAGAATTACTGGAAAAGTGGAAACAAGACCAGATATAATCTGATCATTCTGAGCTAATCCAAAATCGTTGTAGATCGAACCAATAATTAGTTCCCAACCATGGGTCGAGTGAAATCCGATCCATAAATCAGTAACTAAAAGAATCGAAAAAGCTTTGATTGTGTCACTTAAGTTATAGAGAAATTCCTGAATACAAGAATTTAGAATGAAAAGTTCTTCATTACCCAGAACAAAATAACAACTTAGAATAGCGAAACAGATTAGATTTGTCGAGAAATGCAAAATGATATGGAAATGAGATTCATTGTGTCTTTGGACCAATTGTATCGTTTCCTTGTGCATTCCTATATGAAGCCTTTGCATATGTGTCTCCGAGTACTCCTTTATCATCTCGTCCAACAGGAATAGTTCTTCTAATTCCATAAATCTTTCTAAAACATTTTTCTCTTGAATATCATTCAAAAGGATTTCGGATTGCCTGGTATTCCACCAATTAAGAACCCAAGTTTCTAGACATTTATGAAATGAGAGCGAAACCCACCAGGGAAAAAAGAGTATAGACACAAGATATGGGAGGGAAACCAATGCTTTCTTTTTTTTCATTCTGTATCTGTGATGTGAATTTTTAATGAACCTGTTTCATTCGTCGATTCTATCTGAGATTTCTATGAAGCACGAGTTCTATAACAAGAACAAGGTATCGAACCTATGAATATTTTCATATTTTTGTTTTCGTGTAAGAATTGAGTCTTTGGATCTAGAATAGAACATAAAAAAAGGGCCCTTTTTCGAATGAAAAAAAAAAAGAAGTAAATATTCTTTCCATATTCCAGAGATATCAATTAGGCAAATTGGAACCGATTTCATCTTCATTTCTTCCTTTCGATGAAGACTCGAAAAACCCATTTGAACTAAAAAATATTATTTTATTTGGATTTCAAGACGAACCCTACCGGATCCTTTAATTCTTTTATTTCGAATTCAAAAGATTTCACTGTCTAACCGCAGCGCAGGTATAGGGTATCAATTCAAAATCTGGGGCTGAAAAAGAGGAATTATGCTTTACAAAAACAAAATACATGTTTGGATATTTGATGAACCTATACTTATTAGACCCTTTTTTTACTAGTATAAAAGAGTGAAGCTGGACGCCATGCGTATGCGTATACAAAATAGTTTTTGTGTACAAATAGTTTCTATTCTCCTTCAAATATTTGATTAGTTATATTAGATTTTATTAGAATTGTTCCATATACGTCCTCCTGCTTTTGAGATGTATAATGTATATGGACTGCTGCCTCAACGGAACGGGGAAATCTAATATAGCATCTTTTGCTGAAATGAACATTTTTAAGAAGCTTCAGTTGTCTTAAAAAGATAATTAGTAAGTTCCTTCGCTCATGCTGAGATTTTCAGTTCATTTCAAAAGACTTCAATGGGTACGCGCAAGAAATAGGCCAATTCGGCGGCTTTTTGTTCAATTTCTCGTGGAGTCAAATTTTCATCAGTACGAGTCAAGGGAATGGCTCCTTGGCCCCTGATTTCCATATAAAGGACACGACGAGGAAAAAGGCCCTCTCTAACCTCCATTCTGATTGATTGGATATCTTTCAGAAAGAAACGAAGGAAGATGCGCCGATTTATTCCAGGAAATCCCCAACGAAAAAGGCACATTATACCTTCTTTTCTATCGAATCGGTCATAACCACTACCTACATTCCATGAAATTGTGCACCACAAATAAGAACTAATGAATAGACCTGCGATCCCATAGAAAGACATCACGATCCCTTGTGGGAAAAAAAGAATTTGCTGAGACGGAAATACGGATATCAGATTTCTACCAAGATAAATGGAAGTTCCAACCACTAAGAATCCTAGTGAACCTAAAAAAAGGATACAGGCCCAGCAAAAATTACTTGTTTTTCGAGACCCCGTTATAAGTTCTATCCATATATGTTCTGATCGCCAGTTCATACTATACTAGATCCAGTTGCATTCGATTTGAATTGAGAGAATAACCCAAATGGATTTTACTCGACTTTTCTTGCTTGATCCCGAAGTAACTTTCATCAACTAGCAGTATTCCGACGGGAACCATTAGAAAGAATTGGTTAGATAAATTGAGTTTCTATTTCAAAGATTTTTAAAAAAGATTTGCTGATAATTTTGAATTGAATCGTTTAATTGATTAAGCTATAACCGCATATACATGCATTAATGCGTATATTATGCATCGGCATACATAACAACTCTTCCATTTGTTTTAGGAAAGGCCACATATCATATATCCTACCATATTACATGAAAAAAGTATCTGTATGATAATCCAGTCTCGAAAGAAATTGATGAGATTTGGTCCCATCGTATTTAGACAATCTTATTTTTTTGGACATAAAGAGATAAAGAAGCCATTGCGATTGCCGGAAAGACTAGGCCCACTAAAGGAACAAAAATAGAGGGAAAGTTCAAATATATCATAGAATGGGTACCTCGATTTCGTATTTGTACCTATTATAATTATAAAGATATCTTATGATAAGTCTATCTATTAGAAAGAATATGAAGATAATCTTCATATGAAGTACTTAATAATCAATAAGTGCAACGAATGTAGAACTAAATGAAGTGTACCTATTCCTCTTTCTATACGAATATGTATGAGAATCCGCTTTCATAAATTGTATTCTTCTTATCCCATCCTTATCTTCTTTCTATCTTTTCTTTCAAAACAAAAAAGGGTGTTTTGAAAGAAAAGATAGAAAAGAGTTTATTAGGAGTTCGCGACTTTAACCAATCTTATCCAACAAAAAGGGATTCCTAGTGAAAAACGGGGGCTCTCGGTAAATAGAAAGAACTTCTATATTCTTATTATTCTCATTCTTTCTCATTCTATATTCTTATTCTTCTTATTTGTTATTTGAATATTTCTATTTGATTTATTTGATTTGAGATTTCTTCTTTATTTTTCTTTACTATTTTATTTTTTTTTATTACAATGAACTAAATGCTTATTCGCTACAAATAAAAATAACTGAAGCTAGTGCTATACTTCCATTTGAAAATGAAGATTTTTAACAATCTTTTTTAATCTTGATTCAAGGGAAGGAAACCATGTAGCTGAAATAACTCATTCAGAACACCTTTTAAAGGATTACGTGGTACGATGGGGTCGAATAAGCCTTTATGGAATGAATACTCAGCCGCTTGTGAACCGTCGGGTACTGTCTTTTTCAATGTTTGTTCAATTACTCTTTTCCCCGCAAACGCAATGTAGGCATTAGGTTCAGCAATAATGATATCTCCCAACATACCAAAACTTGCTGTAACTCCGCCAGTTGTAGGAGATGTAAGGATTGATACATAGAATAACTTTTTATTTGATTGATAATCATATGAAGCAGAAGATATTTTAGCCATTTGCATCAAACTCAAACTCCCTTCTTGCATGCGTGCTCCTCCAGAAGCACACACAATAATGACAGGTAGAGATCGATTAGTAGCATACTCGATCAAACGGGTTATTTTCTCACCTACTACGGATCCCATACTACCTCCCATAAACTGAAAATCCATAACTCCAA